ATTTGATTCGATGGAGAGATAAGCCAGTGGCTCTTTCCATTGTGCAAGCAAGATTGGTTGGATTAGCCCACTTTTCTGTAGGTTATATATTCACTTATGCGGCTTTCTTGATTGCCTCTACATCGGGCAAATTTGGTTAATTCTTTACTTTATGTTATATGCCGTATCCGCGAGAATATCATATCTTTCGATGGGGAAGGGGGTATACCCCCTTCGATTTCTATTTCTACATCTAGGATCCGACTTGTACCATTGATAATAATAATAACTGAACCATTATGGCAAAGAAAAGTTTGATTCATAGGGAGAAGAAGAGGCAAAAATTGGAACAAAAATATCATTTGATTCGCCGATCCTCAAAGAAAGAAATAAGCAAGGTTCCGTCCTTGAGTGATAAATGGGAAATTCGTGGAAAGTTACAATCCTTACCGCGTAATAGTGCACCTACACGTCTTCGTCGACGTTGCTTTTCTACTGGAAGAGCGAGAGCTAACTATAGAGATTTTGGACTATCCGGACACATACTTCGTGAAATGGTTCAGACATGTTTGTTGCCGGGGGCAACAAGATCAAGTTGGTAAGGATTAAAATGTCACTTCATTTTTCTATTTCGTTAGATGATCGTAGATCATAGAGGGGCCCCTTGACTATTCTGTAGAAATAGGCTATACTATTTCTACAGGTATGGAAGAGGGGCGCATTCAATTCTTGTTTGTTCATTAGTTTCGTTTCTAGGGTTTCCTTTCATCGCGGGATAGAGCAGTCTGGTAGCTCGCAAGGCTCATAACCTTGAGGTCAGGGGTTCAAATCCCCTTCCCGCACCATTTTTTTTTTTTGAAAAAAAAAAAATGAGACTTTATTCTATATTTTTATTCTATCTTTATTTTTATTCTATTACTAGTAAATAGATTCTATTACTATTAACTAGTAATTAATTAATTAAGACTTTGCTTTTTGCTTTAGAGTGGGAGGTATTTATTATATTACAGTCAACTAGAATGAATCCTTTATCTTTTTAAATACATTACCCTGGGCGGATAGCGGGAATCGAACCCGCGTCTTCTCCTTGGCAAAGAGAAATTTTACCATTCAACTATATCCGCATTGTTCGTTCTTGATACAAAAGGTCTGGATAATATTTGGTCAGAGCTAGATCAGATACTCTTTTGAGGGCAATTTTTTTCAAATTCCATCAATAAATTAACAAATTAATATATTAATAATTTGTTAATTATATTAACATATATTAAGATTCAAATAATTCAAATTCGATTTCTATTTTATTTATTTCAATTTAATATATCTAAATATTTGAAAATTTGAATTTAGTATATCTAAATATATAATACAAATATTATATATTTGAATACAGTTGAATACAGATTTTTTTTGAATCCATTTTTCTTTTTTTTTCATATTTTATTTCATTCATCATTCAAGTTCTATTTATTTAAGTTACAGATTACAGAAGTTTGACTAATGAGCCCCCCCTCCAATTTATTTGCATTTTTGGGGGGACTTATACTTATATTTTTTATTGAATTTTAATGTATCTCACAATCCGAAAAATTCGTGGAAGGGGTCGTTTTTGGATCTGGAATGAATAGATTCAAGAAATAAGAGAATTAAGGATACCCACCAGAAAAACTAATCCGATCCATAATGATGTACCAGAAAATACAATATTTTTATTACTCAACCAACCATCAGGAGAAGCGAATACAACAGGTACGCTAATCAATAAAATTGACGAAGTAGCAATTAATGCAAAAACAGCCAATTGGAAAGCAATAGTCATGTTTCTAATCCTCCAAGCTATCAACAAAAGAACTATACCCTTTAATCCCTCTATCATATCGACCAAACAAACAATTTGAATAAAGTACCACCCACATAGAGGGATTTTACCATGAATCCATTGATTCTATATGACTTATTTCCAACCCCTTTACCACTTTTATTTGGACATGAAATCGAAGGTGATTTTTTTGACTTCCTGTTCACAAATGGGCATGCTAGATCATGCATCTCATCTATCTATATATACAGATAGATCGACCTATAGATTCACACACAATATCTTTCTATACATGATAGTATCAACTCATATGGCCATGTTCTATTCGGGAGAATAAAATAGAAATTATCTCTTGGAGAGATGGCTGAGTGGTTGATAGCTCCGGTCTTGAAAACCGGTATGGTTCGAAACAAAGAACTATCGAGGGTTCGAATCCCTCTCTCTCCTTTTTTTCTTTTGATCGATGAATTTTTTTTCTTTCTTTATTGGCTTTTCTTCTTAAGTTAAAATTTTTAAAATCGTAATAGAATATTAATGTTACGAAAAAAAGTCATTATTACGAAAAAAAAAGGGGGGGGGATGGCTCGGCTATCCCACCCAGCCGAGCCAGAAAAACAAATGGATTCGATAGAAATTGAAAAAAAAAAGGAAAACAGAAGACTTTTGAAATATGACCGACCTGATTCCTTGAATATGTAGGGT